AGAGATATGGTAATATGGAGAAGACAAAATTGTTTGAAGCACGCACAGAACCGGAAGCGCCCCTTGTTTCAAAGAGAGGAGGACGGGTTATTCACATTTAATTTGATGGTCAGAGGCGAATTGAAAGCTAAGCAGTGGTAATTAAGACCCCCCGGGGAAAATAGGGATGTCTCCTACGTTACCCATAATATGTGGAAGTATCGACGTAATTTCATAGAGTCATTCGATCTGAATGCTACATGAAGAACATAAGCCAGATGACGGAACGCGGAGACCTAGGATGTAGAAGATCATAACATGAGCGATTCGGCAGATTTGGATTCCTTTCCTATATATCCACTCATGTGGTACTTCATCATACGATTCATATAAGATCCATCTGTCTAGAGATCGTCATATACATCTAGAAAGCTGTATGCTTTGGAAGAAGCTTGTACAGTTTGGGAAGGGGTTTTTTGAGAGAAAAGAAGAATCTACTTCAACCGATATGCCCTTAGGCACGGCCATACATAACATAGAAATCACACGTGGAAGGGGTGGGCAATTAGCTAGAGCAGCAGGTGCTGTAGCGAAACTGATTGCAAAAGAGGGTAAATCGGCCACTTTAAGATTACCATCTGGGGAGGTCCGTTTGGTATCCCAAAATTGCTTAGCAACAGTCGGACAAGTGGGTAATGTTGGGGTGAACCAAAAAAGTTTGGGTAGAGCCGGATCTAAGTGTTGGCTAGGTAAACGCCCCGTAGTAAGAGGGGTAGTTATGAACCCTGTGGACCACCCCCATGGGGGCGGTGAAGGGAAAGCCCCCATTGGTAGAAAAAAACCCACAACCCCTTGGGGTTATCCTGCGCTTGGAAGAAGAACTAGGAAAAGGAAAAAATATAGTGATAGTTTTATTCTTCGTCGCCGTAAGTAAATACGTAACTAGGAATATGGAAAATTGCATTTTTGGAATTTGCAATAATGCGATGGGCGAACGACGGGAATTGAACCCGCGCATGGTGGATTCACAATCCACTGCCTTGATCCACTTGGCTACATCCGCCCCTTATCCAGCTAAAGGATTTTTCTCTTTTTTCCATTCATCATTATTCTATTTATTCTGACCTCCATACTTCGATCGAGATATTGGACATAGAATGCCACTCTTTAAAATGGAAAAAAGGAGTAATCAGCTGTGACACGAAAAAAAACGAATCCTTTTGTAGCTCATCATTTATTGGCAAAAATCGAAAAGGTCAATATGAAGGAGGAGAAAGAAACAATAGTAACGTGGTCCCGGGCATCTAGCATTCTACCCGCAATGGTTGGCCATACAATCGCGATTCATAATGGAAAGGAACATATACCTATTTACATAACAAATCCTATGGTAGGTCGCAAATTGGGGGAATTCGTGCCTACTCGGCATTTCACGAGTTATGAAAGTGCAAGAAAAGATACTAAATCTCGTCGTTAACTGAATTCAGAATAGAAAGATTCAAAATAAAAAAAACAAAGGTAGGCGGGGAATAACCTTATTTATGACAAGTTTCAAACTGGTAAAGTATACCCCTAGGATAAAGAAGAAGAAGAGTGGGCTAAGGAAACTCGCAAGGAAAGTTCCAACCGATCGTCTACTTAAGCTCGAACGGGTTTTCAAAGCACAAAAACGCATCCATATGTCTGTTTTCAAAGCACAAAGAGTTCTTGATGAGATTCGCTGGCGTTACTACGAGGAAACTGTTATGATACTGAACCTCATGCCTTATCGAGCATCTTATCCCATCCTAAAGTTGGTTTATTCGGCAGCAGCAAATGCTACTCATTATAGGGATTTCGACAAAGCGAATTTATTCATCACTAAAGCCGAAGTCAGTAGGAGTACTATCATGAAAAAATTCAGACCTCGAGCTCGAGGACGTAGTTCTCCCATAAAAAAAACCATGTGTCATATAACAATTGTACTAAATATAGTAAAGAAATCTAAATAATCTTTAGATCCATCTTAGATTTGATTCCCAGTAAAAAAAAATAGAATAGAAAAATATGGGACAAAAAATAAATCCACTCGGTTTCAGACTTGGTACAACCCAAAATCACCATTCCTTTTGGTTCGCACAACCAAAAAATTATTCTGAAGGTCTACAGGAAGATAAAAAAATACGGAATTGTATCAAGAACTATATACAAAAGAATAGGAAAAAAGGCTCGAATAGAAAAATAGAATCAGACTCAAGTTCCGAAGTAATTACACATAATAGAAAAATGGACTCAGGCTCAAGTTCTGAAGTAATTACACGTATAGAAATTCAAAAAGAAATCGATACGATCCACGTCATAATCCATATTGGATTCCCCAATTTATTAAAGAAAAAAGGAGCAATCGAAGAATTAGAGAAAGATCTACAAAAGGAAGTTAATTCTGTAAACCAGAGACTTAATATTGCTATTGAAAAAGTTAAAGAACCTTATAGACAACCTAACATTCTTGCAGAATATATAGCTTTCCAATTAAAAAATAGAGTTTCATTCCGAAAGGCAATGAAAAAAGCCATTGAATTAACTAAAAAAGCAGATATAAGGGGGGTAAAAGTAAAAATTGCAGGTCGTCTCGCAGGGAAAGAAATTGCACGTGCCGAATGCATCAAAAAGGGTAGACTTCCCCTCCAAACAATTCGCGCTAAAATTGATTATTGCTGCTATCCAATTCGAACTATCTATGGAGTATTAGGTGTAAAAATTTGGATATTCGTAGACGAAGAATAACTAGCCTTGTCTTCCCATTCTGTTCAGTGATAGAATAAAAAATGACAAGAGCCTTATTTTTCCTGAAATCCCTGAAAAAAAAGAAGAAATTCTACCTCTTTCTATAAGATTTAATGAAAATTGATAAATCTTTTAATATAATTGCTATGCTTAGTGTGTGACTCGTTAGTTTTTTCTTTAGAGTCAAAAATGGGGATTCAAAAAAAATTGACTGAACCCTACTATAAATAGAAAAAGAAAAAACTTAGTAATTATAGAAAATTAACTAATAACCAACCTATTGCTTCGTATTGTCGAGATCCTAACTAAGAAACAGTCACTATATGAATAAATACATCTATCATAAATGAGTAGATCTATCATATAGTTGTAGCAACTGCAATTTTTTCTCTAAAAAAGAAAACGGATTCTAGGTTGTGAAGCAAAACTAAAGGGATGTGGATAAAAGGAGGGATGATAGAAAGAAGGAAGAAGAATAAGAAAGATATAGGATTCCAATATGTATGGTCTATGAGTTACATCATAAAAGGCAATGTGATAAAGCATCAATATAATAATAATAAAAATAACAGAGAATTCGAAATCGTAACTTGAAACAAAAAATAGAAATTTTAAGCAATAATAAAATAAAGAGCGGCCCGGGTTAATAAAACTGAGAAAATTGACTCGGAAAGAAATTTTTGGAAAGCTCCATTGTGGGATTCAGACCTAACCATTAAAGGAGAAGTAGTGGGAACGACAGAACCTATGACTGCATAGGATTTTATTGAAAAGAATCCTAAGACTTCATTGGGTGGGATGGCGGAACAAACCAAAAAAATTGCCTTATTTGGTAAGGTTCTAAATTAACAAATAAGACAGGAAAGAGTAAATATTCGCCCGCGAAATCCTTATTGAATTAGAATACTTTCCCGCGATTCAATAAGAGTCAAAATAAGGATATTTTTTTTTTAAGAAAGATTACATTATCTATAAATATAGAATATAGATAAATAGACACACACATCTAGATATATTCTAGATCTTCTTTCTTGACTATATATTTTTCTATTTTAACAAATTCCATATTAAAAAAACCCTAACTTTTTCTATTATCTATTAATGTGCATCTATCCATAATATTCCAAAATATTATGGAATTAGAGAAATTTGCACGCTTTCTCATTTCATTCGCGAGGAGCTGGATGAGAAGAAACTCTCATGTCCAGTTTTGCAGTAGAGATGGAACTAAGAAAGAACCATCGACTATAACCCCAAAAGAACCAGATTTCGTAAACAACATAGAGGAAGAATGAAGGGAAAATCCTGCCGAGGCAATCATATTTGTTTTGGTAGATATGCTCTGCAAGCACTTGAACCCGCTTGGATCACGTCGAGACAGATAGAAGCAGGACGAAGAGCAATGACACGATATGCACGTCGTGGTGGAAAAATATGGGTACGTATATTTCCCGACAAACCGGTTACACTAAGACCCACGGAAACACGTATGGGCTCAGGAAAGGGATCCCCCGAATATTGGGTAGCCGTTGTTAAACCAGGTCGAATACTTTATGAAATGGGCGGAGTATCCGAAACTGTAGCTAGAGCAGCTATCTCCATAGCTGCCAGTAAAATGCCCATACGAAGTCAATTTCTTCGATTAGAGATATAGCATCCCAAAAAAGGAGTATTGAAGATAAAAAAAACCTGGTTTTTTTTATGGAAAGACAATATTTCTTTCATCCTTTTGCATAGAAATAACAAATTGAAATCAAAATAATATGATTCAACCTCAGACCCTTTTAAATGTAGCAGATAACAGTGGAGCTCGAAAATTGATGTGTATTCGAGTCATAGGAGCTGCTAGTAATCAGCGATATGCTCGTATTGGTGATGTTATTGTTGCTGTAATCAAAGACGCAGTGCCCCAAATGCCTCTAGAAAGATCCGAAGTAATTCGAGCTGTAATTGTACGTACATGTAAAGAGTTCAAATGCGAAGACGGTATAATAATACGCTATGATGACAATGCAGCGGTTATCATTGATCAAAAAGGAAATCCAAAAGGAACTCGAGTTTTTGGCGCGATCGCCGAGGAATTGAGAGAATTGAATTTTACTAAAATAGTTTCATTAGCTCCTGAAGTATTATAAATACTAGTAGGCGAGATATAGATCAAAGAAAAAATTAGTAGATTATGTCTCACGTATATGCTTTAAAATCCAAAAGTAAAAGAAAAAAAAGAAAACATGTTGATTATAGAAAAATTAGGAGGAACCTAGAATTAGAGTCTTATGGGCAAGGACACTATTGCTGATTTACTAACCTCTATAAGAAACGCGGACATGAATAAAAAAGGAACAGTTCGAGTAGTATCTACAAATATTACCGAAAACATTGTTAAAATACTTCTACGAGAGGGTTTTATTGAAAGTGTTCGGAAACATCAGGAAAGTAACAGATATTTCTTGGTTTCAACTTTGCGACATCAAAAGAGAAAGACTAGAAAAGGAATATATAGAACTAGAACCTTTTTAAAGCGTATCAGCCGACCCGGCTTACGAATTTATGCCAACTATCAAGGAATTCCTAAAGTTTTGGGCGGAATGGGAATTGCTATTCTTTCTACTTCTCGAGGTATAATGACAGATCGAGAAGCTCGACTAAACAGAATTGGGGGAGAAGTCTTATGTTATATATGGTAATCACCCCTCCTATAGTACTCGAATTCTATCTCGAACTTCCTATTTTTCAAATAAAAATACAACGTTTTTTTTTATTTGAAAATCAAAATCGAAAAATAGGAGAAAAAAAAATATGACAGAAAAAAAAAATAGGAGAGAAAAAAAAAACCCGAGAGAAGCAAAAGTCACTTTCGAAGGTTTAGTTACGGAAGCCCTACCCAACGGAATGTTCCGCGTTCGCCTAGAGAATGACACCATCATCCTGGGCTATATTTCAGGAAAGATCCGGTCTAGTTCTATACGAATACTGATGGGGGATAGGGTCAAAATTGAAGTAAGTCGTTATGATTCAAGCAAAGGACGTATAATTTATAGACTTCCCCATAAGGATTCGAAGCGTACCGAAGACTCGAAGGATACCGAAGATTTGAAGGATACCGAAGATTTGAAGGATACCAAAGATTCAAAGGATTAGGTTTTTCTTTTTTCTAGGGTAATAAATTCAAAGTTCCAAAATTCAAGCGAAGAGACTTATTTTTTCCCAAAGATTAGATTCATAGTTTAAGAAAGGAATACGGAAATATGAAAATAAGAGCTTCCGTTCGTAAAATTTGTACAAAATGTCGACTGATTCGTAGGCGTGGACGAATTAGAGTCATTTGTTCCAATCCGAAGCATAAACAAAGGCAGGGGTAATCTTTCGAAAAAGAACTTTACTTTCTAAAAAGTAAAAAAAGTACCCGCGGAAACGTCCAAATTCCAAATAACCAAATAAAATAATTAATAATTAAAGTAAAGGATATATTTTACCCTGAAACGGATATCTTTGTATCTTTTTTTCTTTTTGTTATTTCTAACTCATATTTATGAGATAATAAAATATGGCAAAAGCTATACCAAAAATTGGTTCACGTAGGAGAGTGCGTATTGGTTTGCGTAGGAATGCGCGTTTTAGTTTACGGAAAAGTGCACGTAGAATAACAAAAGGAGTTATTCATGTTCAAGCTAGTTTCAACAATACCATTATAACTGTTACAGACCCGCAAGGTCGGGTGGTTTTCTGGTCCTCCGCGGGTACTTGTGGATTCAAAAGCTCAAGAAAAGCATCACCCTATGCTGGTCAAAGAACAGCAGTAGATGCTATTCGTACAGTGGGTTTGCAACGAGCAGAAGTTATGGTAAAGGGTGCTGGTAGTGGAAGAGATGCCGCATTACGAGCCATTGCTAAAAGTGGTGTACGATTAAGTTGTATACGCGATGTAACACCTATGCCGCATAATGGATGTCGACCTCCTAAAAAAAGACGTCTGTAAAAGAATTAAAACGCTTTCAAGAGAAATAAACGATTCAATGATCAAATAATAATACTAGTCTATTATGGTTCGAGAGGAAGTAGCAGGATCCACTCAAACACTACAGTGGAAGTGTGTTGAATCAAGAGTAGATAGTAAGCGTCTTTATTATGGTCGTTTCATTTTGTCCCCGCTTAGAAAAGGTCAAGCGGATACCGTCGGTATTGCCTTGCGAAGAGCTTTACTTGGAGAAATAGAAGGAACATGTATCACACGTGCAAAATTTGGGAGCGTGCCACACGAATATTCTACAATAGCTGGTATTGAAGAATCCGTACAAGAAATTTTACTAAATTTGAAAGAAATTGTATTGAGAAGTAATCTCTATGGAGTTAGAGACGCATCAATTTGCGTCAAAGGTCCTAGATACATAACTGCTCAAGATATCATCTTACCACCTTCCGTAGAGATCGTTGATACGGCACAACCTATAGCTAACTTGACAGAGCCCATTGATTTCTGTATTGAGTTACAGATCAAGAGAGATCGCGGATATCACACGGAACTCAGAAAGAACTCTCAAGATGGAAGTTATCCCATAGATGCTGTATCCATGCCTGTTCGAAATGTGAATTATAGTATTTTTTCTTGTGGGAATGGAAATGAAAAACACGAGATACTTTTTCTAGAAATATGGACGAATGGAAGTTTAACCCCTAAGGAAGCGCTTTATGAGGCTTCTCGTAATTTGATTGATTTATTTCTTCCTTTTCTACACGCGGAGGAAGAAGGCACTAGTTTCGAAGAAAATAAAAACAGGTTTACTCCACCCCTTTTAACCTTTCAAAAAAGATTAACTAATCTAAAGAAAAACAAAAAAGGAATTCCATTGAATTGTATTTTTATTGATCAATTAGAATTGCCTTCTAGAACGTATAATTGTCTCAAAAGGGCCAATATACATACACTATTGGACCTTTTGAGTAAGACTGAAGAAGATCTTATGAGAATTGACAGTTTTCGTATGGAAGATGGAAAACAGATATGGGACACTCTAGAGAAGCATCTCCCAATCAATTTACCTAAGAATAAGTTCTCGTTTTAAATTTAAATCCATTGCAATTTTTTCCTCTTCTTCTTTTTCGAGTTAGAATAAAAAGAAAAAAGAAAACAATTTTGCATCTTTGGCACAATCTATATTTTCGCGAAATGGATCATAATAAAATGGATTTTAGGTATCTAGGGAAGATTCACTTGGAAGTAACTATTTCCTAGATACCTATGCACGGTACTTCACGGTTGAATGAATCAACCTGAAAAATCCCTAAAAAAGACCTAAAGTTAAGGATTTTTCAATGGGTAATGTTGCTCCAATACCTAACCAAAGAGCTACTGCAGTACCGATTAAAAAAACGGTCGTAGCTACTGGGCGACGAAATGGATTTTGGAATTTATTGACATTCTCTAGAAAGGGTACTGTCAATAAGCCCGTTGGCACAGAAACCATTAAGAGAACGCCCAATAACTTATTGGGTACTGTACGGAGTATTTGAAAGACGGGAAAGAAGTACCACTCGGGTAATATTTCCAGAGGAGTTGCAAACGGATCCGCCGGTTCACCAATCATTGACGGCTCGAGAACCGCTAAACCTACATTACATGCAATAGTACCTAGAATTACTACTGGAAAAATATATAAAAGATCGTTGGGCCACGCGGGTTCCCCGTAATAATTATGTCCCATCCCTTTAGCTAATTTTGCTCTTAATACAGGATCATTTAAGTCAGGTTTCTTTGTTATTGGGATAGGTGAATTCTTTAGGATCCATCCCCCAAAGGAACCGGACATGAGAATTTTTCATCATCCGGCTCGAGCAAGAATGAAAGAAAAAAGACCGTGGAAGATCCATAATAGAATAAGGTATATAATGACTCAATGACTCTAGGTAAGAAAAGCTTTATCAGATTCTCTTTTCCGAAGTTGCACCTACAACTACTTATTGAAAAGAATCTTATTCTTATGGGTAAATGCTCAATATCCAAGTTGGCTTGCAAATTTGATCATGATCAATTGCTTTGTGGATTATCTCATGTCTCTTGATTAGTTGGTGTTTATCCCCTCAATATCGCAAGTTTCTTACGTCCAAACAAAGTATTTACTTGTTACTAATAAAAAATCAAAAAGTCTAGCCTACGTTCTTCTTTAGATACCTTCTTTTACTCCGATAGTATTGCGGATCGCAATCGATGCAAAGAAAATGAATGCATTTCCATACTATAATAAAAAAAGTAAGTGTAATAAATAGAGAATTGGATCATGTCACATGACTTATTCTATTTCTACTCTATGGGATCTTACGGAGCCTGTTCATGGATGACATGGTTGGGGTATGATCATAGAAAATATTCTCCTCAAGTGAACCAGCCTATCCTTCCTAGATAGGGGACTTACGTGTTGATTGGATGCGGAGACACCTTTGGTTGTGAATTCTAATGTGGCAGATCCAATTCTTTATCTGCATGGCCAAATCAATAATTCAAGTCACACACTCCCATAATCCGCCTTATTTTCTTTCATAAAATGAACTTCAACTATTTGTATCAAAATACTTCGGAGTTGAAGAAAAGTATCCAAATGACATGTCTTATTTTACAATAACCCATGTTTGTAGCAATGAAATACCACAACCTACCCGATATGATATATGAAAATTAGAATTATCTTTCTCTATGATATGACTTCCCTATAAAGGACCCGAAATACCTTGCTTACGTATCATTGGAAAGTGCATTAACATAAATACGGCAGTAAGCAGAGGCAGTACAAAGGTATGTAAACTATAAAAACGAGTCAAAGTGGATTGGCCCACACTAGCACTTCCACGTAATAACTCCACTAAAGGCGATCCTATTACCGGAATCGCTTCAGGTACACCTGTCACAATTTTGACTGCCCAATAACCAATTTGATCCCAAGGCAAAGAATAACCAGTTACACCAAACGATGCAGTCAATACACCCAAAACCACACCTGTCACCCAAGTTAATTCGCGGGGTTTTTTAAATCCACCTGTGAGATACACACGAAATACGTGCAGGATCATCATTAGAACCATCATACTTGCTGACCATCGATGAACTGATCGGATTAACCAACCAAAGTTGGCCTCGGTCATTATGTATTGAACCGAGGAAAAAGCCTCTGTAACGGTTGGGCGGTAGTAAAAAGTCATAGCAAAACCGGTAGCGACTTGTACTAGAAAACAAGTAAGTGTAATTCCCCCTAAACAATAAAATATGTTGACATGAGGAGGAACATATTTACTAGTTATATCATCCGCAATTGCCTGAATCTCAAGACGTTCCTCAAACCAATCATATACTTTATTGAGATAGGTAACTAACCCGAGTCCCCCTCCGAGAACCGTATATGAAAATTTCATCTCGTACGGCTCAAGCAGAAACACACAAATTTTCAACGGATATTAGAAAAAAAAGGTTCAAAACTTCACCAGCCACTGGATTGGGTCGATTTGCCTTGAAGATATGAAATAAGAAAAATCCAGAACTTATTCTTTGTGATGATAATGCCAAAAAATCTCAAGTTGGCTCATCTGTCTTTCTTTCTTTCCCTTATGTTGGTCATTAGAGGCTTCTTGACTTTTCTCTTCCCTATTTTGGATTTCTTTTTTTTTTTTTTGCGTAATGCAGATTTACTCTTGTTTTACTAGTAAATAAATAAAGCAAAAATTCTAGTAGTTTTCTGATAGAAATTATCTTGTTGCGATCCTATGAATCAGTTCAATTAAAACCTTAGATTCATACTAGAGCCACGATGATTGAGTCTCAAGCTAACCAAAAGGCAAGGGTTCTTCGAATAAGAACCGCTTGATGATCATTTATTGAATCCGTGTAATAACTCGACAAAATCGAGAGAAAAAAAAGTTGTCTTTTGGGCAAACAAAATTGGAAGGAAGAAAATTTCTTTTTTTATTAAAAATTTATTAAAAACTACTTTCATTTTTTTCAGTCTGGTTGCGAGGTCTGAATAGTGAGTATGAATCATAGTTCCATTTTTTTTCTTGATCCACTCTATCTATTTCGTGTTCCAGATACTAGAATAAAAAATATCCGACGAATTGGAATCATCTTGATAGAGATAACAGGCCCTTTCTATGTATTATCAATAGGATCCATTCTAACAAGTCACACACTCATATTCCAGAGATACCAAAACAAAAAAATTCCACGGTCGAACTACCAGAATGTCTAGAAATGTATAGCTTAAAGTAGAAAGGCTTTTTTGGATGGAAAAACAATGACTTCGTAATTTTAGTTAGTAGAAACCTAATTCATTAAAATTCCGTCCAGTAAAACAGAAGAATTATAAATTTCTAAAATGATAGATAGGAATATCGCGAATAAAGCCATTGCGACCCCCATAAAAGGAGTAGTCCCCCAACCCGGAGCTACTTTCCCATATTCCGAATTCAAGGGTTTCAATAAACTACCTACGCGAGTTCGTCTTGGCCCAGGTCTAGAACTATCTTCAACGGTTTGTGTAGCCATAAATTCTATTTAATCATTGGTGTTGACTTTGTATACTATTCCGTTGTAGTTGTAAATACAAGATCTTTTCGTAGATCCATTGTAATCTTGAAATTCTATAAAAATGGAAACAGCAACTTTAGTCGCCATCTCCATATCTGGTTTACTTGTAAGCTTTACTGGGTATGCCTTATATACCGCGTTTGGGCAACCCTCTCAACAATTAAGAGATCCATTCGAAGAACACGGGGACTAATTGAAGTAAGAAGTCTCCCCATCTGGGAGACTTCTTACTTCAATGAAATTATTTCATTTTTTTAGTCGGAACCTTAGGTGGTTCTCGGAAGAAGATAGCGAAAAAAATTATCCCTAAAGTCGAAACTAAAAGGAACGTATAAACCAATGCTTCCATAGATTCGATCGTGGTTTATTTACAATTATAACTTCCACACCTATTCATTTGTCATTTGGGATCTTTTCCCATATAAAGATAAAGAAAGAAAAAGAGTCAAAGAAAGGATGGGAGATGTTTCCCATGTCAAATCAAAAAAGAGAGATGAAAGATACCATAGCAATGTGGTATCAGACTGCTTGTCTCCTTGTAGTTGGATCTCCAACTTTTTGGAATGTTCCAAATTCCACTTGAGCATCCAAGTCTGGATCAATACCAGCAAAAACATCTCGGAACAAGGTTCTAGCGCCATGCCAAATGTGTCCGAAAAAGAAGAGCAAAGCAAAGGTAGCATGACCAAAAGTGAACCAACCCCTTGGACTGCTGCGAAAAACACCATCCGATTTCAAAGTAGCCCGATCTAATTCAAAAATTTCCCCTAATTGGGAACGCCTCGCATATTTTTTTACAGTAGCAGGATCAGAATAACTTACTCCATTAAGTTCGCCACCATAGAACTCCACCGTTACACCTACTTGTTCAACACTATATTTGGATTCTGCTCTTCTAAAAGGAACGTCCGCTCTCACAATTCCCTCTTCATCTACCAAAACAACCGGAAATGTTTCAAAAAAAGTAGGCATACGGCGTACAAAAAGCTCGCGTCCTTCTTTATCTCTAAAGACGGGATGTCCTAACCATCCAACAGCTATTCCATCCCCGTTGTCCATTGAGCCTGCTCTGAATAATCCCCCCTTTGCCGGATTATTACCAATATAATCATAAAAGGCTAATTTTTCGGGAATTTTAGACCAAGCTTCTGATAAACTAAGATTTTCGGCTAACCCATCGCTAACTCTTCGATATATTTCTTGCTGAAAGTATCCCTGATCCCACTGATAACGAGTAGGCCCAAATAATTCGATTGGGGTAGTTGCTGACCCATACCACATAGTTCCGGCAACTACGAAAGCTGCAAAAAAAACAGCAGCGATACTACTGGAAAGTACAGTTTCAATATTGCCCATACGTAATCCTTTGTATAGACGTTGAGGCGGACGGACACTAAGATGGAATAGGCCCGCTAATATGCCCAATGTACCCGCAGCAATATGATGAGAAGCTATTCCCCCCGGAACAAAAGGATCAAAACCTTCTACACCCCACGCTGGATTTACAGCTTGTACTTTTCCAGTTAGTCCATAAGGATCGGACACCCATATCCCAGGACCATACAAACCCGTTACATGAAATGCGCCAAAGCCAAAGCAAGCCACCCCTGCAAGAAATAAATGAATTCCAAAGATCTTGGGCAAATCCAAAGAGGGTTTTCCTGTCCGCTCATCACAGAATATTTCTAGGTCCCAATATACCCAATGCCAGATAGCTGCCAAGAAACACAAGCCAGAAAACACAATATGCGCACCTGCCACACCTTCATAACTCCAAATACCCGGATTCGTTACAGTTCCTCCTGAAATACTCCAACCACCCCACGAATTGGTTATTCCTAAACGAGTCATGAAGGGAATGACGAACATACCTTGTCTCCACATTGGATCCAGAACAGGATCAGAGGGATCAAAAACCGCTAATTCATATAAAGCCATCGAGCCGGCCCAACCAGAAACTAAAGCTGTGTGCATTATATGCACCGAAAGCAATCGACCCGGATCATTCAATACAACAGTATGAACACGATACCAAGGCAAACCCATGGAAATACCCCTTTAGCAAAGAAAAATAGACACGATGTCGCTTTATTTTATCGCATTGGAAAAGACTATCCATATCCTATGTACCTAACCCCTCTAGGGGATTCTGTGTCAGAAAGCGTGAATATTTATTTCAGCGTGAATATTTATTTCATTCCATTAAAAATAAGAAGCCAATTCTGTTCGTAAGAAGAAAGAGAAGCAGATCTATTCTATACTCGATAAGTGCCAATATGCAATGGGTAGCTTGGCCTATTTGGAAAAAACGAAGAATAGATCCCTATCCCTCTTTGTTTATCATTCCAATCACCGATTCCTTTTTCTTTATTCAATCTGTCTTACCTTCCTTATATGTATTATTTCAATCTACGTCTTTATTCAATCTGTCTTACCTTCCTTATATGTATTATTTCAATCTACGTATTAATAGAATCTATAGTATTCATATAGAATAAGAAAAAAAATGAAGACAATAAACTGCGGATTCTTTCTTTCTCTTCCATTCTTACGTTTCCATATTAAAGTGTAGTTTTCTTACTTAAATTTAATAATATTAATCTAATATGCCCATTGGTGTTCCAAAAGTACCTTACCGGATTCCCGGAGATGAAGAAGCGACTTGGGTTGACTTATACAATGTTATGTATCGAGAAAGGACACTTTTTTTAGGTCAAGAGATTCGTTGCGAGGTCACGAATCATATTACAGGTCTCATGGTATATCTCAGTATAGAAGATGGAATTAGCGATATTTTTTTGTTTATAAACTCCCCAGGCGGGTGGCTAATCTCAGGAATGGCGATTTTTGATACGATGCAAACGGTGACACCAGATATATATACAATATGCCTCGGAATGGCTGCGTCCATGGCATCCTTCATTCTGCTTGGAGGCGAACCCACCAAGCGTATAGCATTCCCTCACGCGAGGATTATGCTTCACCAACCTGCTAGTGCTTATTATCGGGCAAGGACACCAGAATTTTTACTAGAAGTGGAAGAGTTACACAAAGTTCGCGAAATGATCACAAGGGTTTATGCCCTAAGAACAGGCAAGCCTTTTTGGGTTGTATCCGAAGACATGGAAAGGGATGTTTTTATGTCAGCAGACGAAGCCAAAGCTTATGGACTTGTCGATATTGTAGGGGATGAAATGATTGACGAGCACTGCGATACTGATCCAGTGTGGTTTCCAGAAATGTTTAAGGATTGGTAGTGGCCGGATTTCTTGTAAATTGATTTCAAACCTAAATTCTGGTTTTCTGCGATTTAATAGAAAATAGAAATACTTCATGATGATCAATCATCAGGTTAAGATCGATCTAAACCAATCCTTTTTTTTTCTATATACATACGACATGCCAACGGTTAAACAACTTATTAGAAACGCAAGACAGCCAATACGAAATGCTAGAAAATCGCCCGCGCTTAAGGGATGTCCTCAGCGTCGAGGAACATGTGCTAGGGTGTATGTGCGACTCGTTCAGATCATGAGTTCAAACAAATAAGACAATTTTTGAAGTATCCATGATCGGTACCAATGAATAGGATAGAGCTTCTCTATCCTAGATTTCTATGGTATATGGAATTTCTGGTTTCCTTTGGTGCAAATCCAATCATCTAAATTGGAAATTAAGAAGCAATTCCCCCATTGGTAGAAAATGGTTATCCATTAAGCGGAGGAAATAGTAATAAAAAGAAAAAGGCTTATGCTCCTTTATCTTAAAAGAACGGACTAACAGGGTCAGCTACTTAGCCAACTTTCATAATTAAATGCCGTCACTGTATGGATAACTCTTATTGTGAAAAGAGCTATTTACTCTATAATGGATAGGTAGAGCCAAAGAATGTGAACTATACAAGTTCACAATACCTTTTGATGAAATGAAAGAAAGGGCTCCGGTGTATAGAGAGGGCCTCACCGTTTAAAAGGGAACCATAGAAACGATGGAACCCACTATTTTTTTGAGTATCGTTAGAATTTGTTATTTCTATGCGAAATAACTGAAGAGAATAGAATAAAAAATCGTGGTTGGGAAGGTTACAGTAGCAAAAGCCATTGGAATTAATATTTTATATATCGGAATAATTTGTTTTGTTATTAATGGGAAAAAGGATGGCTAAAAGAAGAGAAATCATTAGTTATTCATTAAGGTTAATTTGATTCAATGACCAGAGTTCCGCGAGGATATATAGCTCGGAGACGACGAACAAAAATGCGTTCATTTGCCTCAAACTTTAGAGGGGCTCATTTAAGACTTAATCGAATGATTACTCAACAAGTAAGAAGAGCTTTTGTTTCCTCTCATCGAGATAGAGGCAGGCAAAAGAGGGATTTTCGTCGTTTGTGGATCACTCGGATAAACGCAGCAACGCGGATATATAAAGTATTCGATAGTTATAGTAAATTAATACACAATCTGTACAAGAAGGAATTGATTCTTAATCGTAAAATGCTTGCACAAGTAGCTGTATCAAATCCAAATAATCTTTACACGATTTCCAATAAAATAAAGATCCTCAATTAAATGGATAAAAAAGTAATATACAGGAATAATTAAAACAGAATTCCCGGAGAGGGAACTCCGGGAAGATACAATAAATTAAGATTAAGTGGTAGGAATCAACGAGCATGTTGCAATAAATAAAAAACTATTTATTCTTCCCCATTTTTCTTTCTTATAACAAACACAAGAATCAAAACTGGATTACTTTCTTTATATAGGTCTGGCCCTTTCGAATAAAACATCAACAATCGGAACTTAAGTTCCGATTGTTGTTTCTTAAATTCTGGTTGGAGTTTCTTAAGTTTCGATTGGAATTGAACTTTTGCGTTAATTGAGGAATATGTCTATTCTTTCTGGGTCTAGGACCAGTAATTATTGAAATTGACTGGGCTTGAAATTGCTTCTCATTCTCATAGTTACGAAATGGTAAGAAAGATAAAATACGAGCCTGTTTTATAGCAAGAGTAATTAATCGTTGTTGTTTCAAGGTTAATCTATTTATTCGTCTCGATAATATTTTTCCTTGTTCACTAATAAATCGATTAATTAAACTCATGTTTCTATAATCAATTCGATCCCCCGGGCCAATCCGAGGACGCCTACGAAAAGGTTGTTTGGATTTACGAAAAGTTTGCTTGGATTTACGAAAAGTTTGCTTGGATTTATGAAAAGTTTGCTTGGATTTATGAAAAGTTTGCTTAGATTTATGAAAAGGTTGTTTAGATGTATACATGATTTATTCTTTATTTTAAAATTTGAAAAAAAAATGGATTTCTTTATTTTATTAATTTTGGATCCAGAAGAAGTAGTCTTTCTTTGGTCCATATATTATTTGATTCATATTATTATTTGATTCATATATAGTATATGAATACCCTCTATACATATGAAATAATATCTACCTGAAATCAAATGAATTGATTTGTATTTTGTATTCTATCTATGTTCTATATATTAAATCTGTTCTTTGGAAAGATCGAACACACGATGCTCCTATTTTTTTATTTCGTCATGAGTCGTATGCTTGCAACAATAACGACAAAATTTTTTTAATTCTAATTGTCCGGGTGTATTGTGGCGATTCTTTTGAGTACTATATCTAGAAATCCCCGTCGATTCCTCATTGGCACCTTTTCGAACACAACTGATACATTCCAAAATAACTCTGATTCTAACACCTTTCCCCTTGGCCATGAACCTCCTTTCTTTTTTGGATTGACTTAACTTAATTCTTCTACTTATTCTGTTATTCTTCTATTTTGAATCCCAAGAAGAAGAATAAAATCCATTCGAATAAAATAAAAAATTTTTAAAATTCTTAAATTAAGTAATAAAAAATAGAGAAATAATTAAAGAATACAATCCTTGTCGAATTAGCAAGGATTTTGCTTCGAAATCCTTTCATTTAAGTAGCCAGCCCAGCCTCTTTCTATGCTCTGATTTCTGAGGCCTGACTTAGCTTGGATACCGCTTTTGATTGAATTTCTGTTTTCCAAAATGGGATTTGCCGAATTTTTCATGACTCTGAGGTTCAACCCAATCCATCTTTTCTTTCTTTTTCCTTCCTATACTAAAAAAAAAAGGATTGAAAAAGGGAAAATTTGCGTCATGTCACGAAGAATTCCTCGCATAGCAATAACTAGAATTAAAAAAAAGGGAATGACAAAGCATCTGGGAATAAACGATTAATTTCTATCAATAAACCTGCTAAAGCCCCAAACCATAGAGTACTTAGCACGGGCGCTACAGAGAGATATGTTTTTATATCCCGCATTGAAAATCCTCCTTCCTTATTGGAATACATATATGATCAGATACTCTTGCCCAAGATCATTTGTATTTCTTTTGTTTAGGCAAAATTACTAACTAAAACTAAAAAAACAAAATCAATATTCTATATATAGAATGAACGAATGAACGGTATAGACGAGATTTTCCTACCCCTAAAAAAGAAAAAGATGACCCCTTCTTCCTATACATTACCAAGGAATAGTAATCTTTCTTTTATAGGTGAAATTAGATAGGATTTTAGATGTATACCATTCCTTGATTATATGAGACCAAAAAGAAGAAATGACAAGAAGGTTCTATATAGATAGAGAAAGAGAAGAAAATTACGATGTGGAAAACAAGACAGGAATTGTGTACAATGCCATTATACAACAATTTGGAAAAGGGATGTAGCGCAGCTTGGTAGCGCGTTTGTTTTGGGTACAAAATGTCACAGGTTCAAATCCTGTCATCCCTACCTATTACTTCTTTCTTCTTTATGGGCAGTAGCGAGGAGATCGATTAAAGTGGGTATAACTTGAATTTGTGGATACTATACGTACGTGAGACACGTTAGGAGTAGAAAAGGGTTTTCTTTTTGAATGAAAGCGCTCTTAGTTCAGTTCGGTAGAACGCGGGTCTCCAAAACCCGATGTCGTAGGTTCAAATCCTACAGAGCGTGATTCCATCTATCTTATGTCGAAGCAGAGTAAAATAACTTAACAAAACAAAGTTGAATTGCAACTCCAATTTGACCTCCTCTCTGGTCTGGAGGAGGTCAATCAAAAAAGAAATATTACTCAATCAAAGATCCAACTGATCCCCACGTCTGTATTGCAAATACGCAGTCACGAATAATCCCGCTAAAGTAATAGGAATTAGGCCTAAGACGATTCCAAATAGAAAAACTTCAATCATTTCGATTTGTTCGAGGGGATAAAAAAAAAGAGGTACGATCTATCCCTAAATAGTAGTCTAAATTATCCACGAATCTCAATGACCAAGAAAAGAATTGATAATTAGTGTGGAAAAGAGTCGTAGAATACCAGGAATCCAAAAGAAAGATTTTTCTTTTCTGACTTATTCATTCAATTCATTTCAAATAAGACGTATCTTGTTCAAGCCAATAAATAGAGCTGGGGTTATAGTTAAAGCAGCCAGTAGAAAACCGAAATAACTAGTTATAGTAAGCATGAAAGGGTTAAATTCCATTTATTTTTTTACTACACTACATATGTTGGTAAAGCACTTACCTAAGTTATGGAAAATTCATAATTCATCGGTTATTTTAGATAATACTAAAAAACAAGATAGAGTGAGATACAGAAGTGTAAAAGAAAATCGATTCATCAGATGGGACATGAGTCTCTAATTCCGAATCAAGAGATTTGTTAGATGGGACATGAGTCTCTAATTCCGAATCAAGAGATTTGTTAGATGGGACATGAGTCTCTAATTCCGAATCAAGAGATTTGTTGTGGAATCTGTCAGTTCTTTAAAGTAATAATATTAAGAACTAGATCATCTAACCCCATTGAAAAATTAAATTGGATTTTCGGGAGAATTTTTGAATATAAGATAAATAAAGAATTGAAACAGTCGAATATTCCCCTATTCCTTCTTATTTTAACTGATTGTATTCCATATGGAATAAGAGGAGAAGAAAAGCATTCCACGACCCCCCGAGCAAGGGGCCCCTTAAAAAAAGGAAAGCTCTTCCTTGAATTTACTTTATTTTTATTCCTTTTTCGAACCCCAACCAAAGTTGATTCGAAGACGAGTCACTTCAATTATCCTTTTAAGTTCTATCTTCTGTCTTTCCCCATTTCATCTCGTAAAGTTCCACGCTTGCAGTTTAGTCAAGAAAGTTAGACCTAATCCAACAAACAAGGCAAGGATTGATTACGAATCTTGATTCTTCAAAGAATGTTTTCTTTCTCTCATAACAGATTATCCACTATTCGATTTTCTATTTATTAGATATTATATTATGCTAACCAATTAAATTCCTTAAAGGGAAAGGTTGGATTCGAAGAAAACTTTTAACTAAAAAAGGATAGATTTCGCATATACTTGTCCTTATATTGTGTCAGTATGAGAATATCTTTCCTAAATTATTTATCCAAACCTATTGATCATTAACTTGGATTTTCCCAAGATCTTGGCCGCTATTCCGAATTATTCTACTAATCCGAAGCCAATGAAAATAAGCAGGACCCCAAAAAATTGGGGGTTTTCTATTGATGCCTTGAATAACATATAGCTTACCTATAGACAAGGAACAAAGAAGAGAAAAAAAGAATTATGTTTCGGGACCAAGCAAAACTAGATTGCTGTGCCATAGGAAGGATAGCTATACTAATTTGGT